ACCTTTATTAATAATTACAAAAAATATTGGCCGTATACTCCTATTCCAACTTCCTGAATGGACTGAGGATTTACAGGAATGGAATAGAGAGATACATCTTAAATGTACCTATAATGGTGTTCCATTATCCGAAACAGAATTTCCAAAAAATTGGTTGACAGACGGCATTCAGATAAAAATATTGTTTCCTTTCTGTCTGAAACCTTGGCGCAAATCAAAACTACGATCCTCTCAGAAAGATCTAATGAAAAAGAAAAAAGAAAAAGATGATTTTTGTTTTTTAACAACTTGGGGAATGGAAGCGGAACTTCCTTTCGGTGCGCCCCGAAAACGTCCTTCTTTTTTTAAACCCGTTTTAAAAGAAGTAAAAAAACTAATTGCAAAACGTAAAAAGAAGTATTTTCAAGTCCTAACAGTTTTCAAAGAAAAAACAAAATTACTTCGAAACGTTTCAAAAGAAATCAAAAAATGGGTTATCGAGGGTGTTTTTTTTAGAAAAAATATAACAAAAAAACTTTCAAAAGTAAATCCAATTCTATTGTTTAGATTAAGAGAAGTCTATAAATCGAGCGAACTTAAAGATGAAAAAGATTCCATGATAAGCAATCAGATAATTCACGAATCGTTTAGTCAAATTGCATCTTCGAGTTGGACAAATTCTCCATTGACAGAAAAAAAAATGAAGGATCTCACTGATAGAACAAGTACAATCCGAAATCAAATAGAAAGAATTTCAAAAGAGAAAAAAAAAGTAACTCCAAGAATAAATAATCTTAGTCCTAAGAAAACAAGTTATAATGCTAAAAGATTTGAAAAATGGCAAATATTAAAAAGAAGAAATGCTCGATTAATCTGTAAATTACCCTCCTTTTTAAAAATTTTCATTGAAAAAATCTACACAGATATATTTTTATCTATCATTAATATTCCCAGAATAAATACAGAACTTTTTCTTAAATTAACGAAAAAAATTATTGATAAATCGATTTACAATAATGAAAGAAAACAAGAAAAAATTAATACAAAAAAGAAAACTCCAATTTCTTTTATTTCGACTATAAAAAAGCCACTTGATAAGATTAGTAATATTAAAGAAAATTCACGTATTTTTTATGACTTATCCTACATGTCACAAGCCTATGTATTTTACAAATTATCACAAATAAAAATTAGTAACTCGGTAAGATCTGTTGTTCAATATCAAAAAATACCCCCTTTTCTTAAGCCTAAAATAAGGGATTCTTTTGAAAGACAAGGAATGGTTAATTCGAAATTAGCAAATAAGAAACTTCCGGACTATGAAACGAATCAATGGAAAAACTGGTTAAAAGGGCGTTTTCAATACCATTTATCTCAGATCAGATGGTCTATATTAATACCAGAAAAGCGGCGAAATAGAGTTCGCCAGCGTTGTATAGCTCAAAAGGAAAATTTAAACAAGCGGCATTTATTTGAAAAAGACCTATTAGTTGGTTACAAAAAAAAATCTGAAGTAGATTTATTATCTAATGAAAAAGAGAATTTTCGAAAATCCTATAGATATAATCTTTTATCATATAAATTTATTAATTATGAAAATAAAACGGAATGCTTTTTTTATAGACCTCCCCTTGAAGTAAATAAAAACCAAGAAATTTCTTATACTTATAACAAGGCTAAAAAAGCCCTTTTTGATATATGGAGGAACATCCCTATTCCAAACGATCTAGGGCAGGTTGATATTCCATATATGGAAAAACCGGCTGATAGAAAATATTTTGATTGGAAAATTTTCAATTTTTATCTTAGACAAAAAGTCGATATTGAGGCCTGGATCATAATTGATACCAATAGGAATCAAAAAAAGGCTCAAATTCGTACTAATAACTCTCAAATAATTTCTAAAAAAGATCTTTTTTATCTTATGATTCCAGAAACCAATTCACTAAACTCCCACAAGGGGTTTCTTGATTGGATGGGAATGAATGAAAAAATGCTAAAGCGCCCTATATCGAATCTGGAATTTTGGCCAGAATTTGTGTTACTTTATAAGGCATATAAAATGAAACCTTGGTTTATACCAAGCAAATTACTTTTTTTAAATTTAAGTAGTAAAAATAAAAAAATTAATGAAAAGAAAAAGATAAATTTGTTGATAGCATCGAATAAAAAGCATCGAACTGAAGAAGAAAACGAACCCATAAGCCAAGGAGATCGCGAATCCGTCCTCTCACAAGAAAAAGATATTGAAGAAAATTATGCAAGCTCGGACATGATAAAGGAGAAAAAGAAAAAACAATACAAAAGCAATACAGAAACAGAACTAGATTTCTTCCTGAAACGTTATTTGCTTTTTCAATTGAGAGGGGACGCAACTTTGAATCAAAGAATGATCAATAATACCAAGGTCTATTGTCTCCTGCTTAGACTGATAGATCCAAGAAAAATTATTATATCCTCCATTGAAAAGAGAGAAATGAGTTTGGATATAATGTTGATTCAAAGGAATTTAACTATCTCAGAATTGATGAAGAAAGGCGTATTGACTGTAGAACCACTCCGGTTGTCTGACAAAAAAGATGGACAATTTATTATGTACCAAACCATAGGTATTTCGTTGTTTCATAAGAGTAAGCATCAAATTAATCAAAAATATCAAGAACAAAGATATGTTTCTAAGAAAAATTTTGATGAAACTATTTTACCATATCAAAGAATAACCGAAAATAGAGACAAAAAGCATTTTGATTTACTTGTTCCGGAAAATATTTTATCGTTTAAACGTCGTAGAAAAGTGAGAATTCTAATTTGTTTCAGTTCAAAGAATAAAAATTATATAGATAGAAATCCAGTATTTTGGAATGAAAAGAACGTAACAAACATCAGCCAAGTTTCACACGACAATAACCATCTTGATAGAGAAAAAAATCAATTAATGAAATTAAAGCTTTTTCTTTGGCCTAATTATCGATTAGAAGATTTAGCTTGTATGGATCGTTATTGGTTTGATACCAATAATGGCAGTCGTTTCAGTATGTTAAGAATATATCTGTATCCGCGATTGAAATTTTGTGAATAATACACTTTTTTCTATATATCATATTTCTATATACCCTATATATAATTATAGGGTATATGAAAGTAAACAAATATACAGATCAGATCATGTGTTTTTCTTGTCTCACATCTCATTCTAGTATCCAATATGAAGTAACTATGAATAATATCTCCATTAGATCTTGAAATAAATCAATAGAAGCTTCTGTATTTTAGGTCTAAATTCTTCGATGCGAAAACGTACCAATCATTTTTTATTCCTATCTAAATAGGATTTCAAATTCGATTGATTAGTGGTTGGTTTGAATTCAGAAAATTAGGAGTTATTTGGATTAAATTATTGTATATATCGCATAGAAATTAATAGCATTATTATTACTGATCGGTAAAATCCATATCTGTATAAGGAAAAAGGGGAATTTTTTTATGGTAAAAAATTCAGTCATTTCGATTATTTCTCAAAAAGAAAACGAAGAAAATAGAGGGTCAGTGGAATTTCAAGTATTCAGTTTCACCACTAAGATAAGGAGGCTTACTTCACATTTGGAATTGCACAAAAAAGACTTTTCATCTCAGAGAGGTTTGCGAAAAATTTTGGGAAAACGTCAACGACTACTAGTCTATTTGTCAAAAAGAAGTAGAGGACGCTATAAAGAATTAATTAATAAGTTGGATATTCGAGAAATAAAAACTCGTTAATTTGAAGCATGATTTGATGAACTTAGTCATTTAAATTTTAATGAATTTCTTTTTACTTTCAGAAATGCATGGAAGACTGACTCGGGAAAAACTTATGATTACACCAATTACAAGAAATGACCTCATGATAGTGAATATGGGGCCTCACCACCCATCAATGCATGGTGTTCTTCGACTGATCGTTACTCTCGACGGTGAAGATGTTATTGACTGTGAACCTATATTGGGTTATTTACATAGAGGAATGGAGAAAATTGCGGAAAATCGAACAATTATACAATATTTGCCTTATGTAACACGTTGGGATTATTTAGCTACCATGTTTACAGAAGCAATAACCGTAAATGGACCTGAACAGCTAGGCAATATTCAAGTACCTAAAAGGGCTAGCTATATTAGAGCTATTATGCTGGAGTTGAGTCGTATCGCTTCTCATTTGTTATGGCTTGGCCCTTTTATGGCAGATATTGGGGCACAGACCCCCTTTTTCTATATTTTTCGAGAACGAGAATTGATATATGACCTATTCGAAGCTGCTACCGGTATGCGCATGATGCATAATTATTTTCGTATCGGAGGGGTCGCTGCCGATCTACCTTATGGCTGGATAGATAAATGTTTAGATTTTTGCGATTATTTTTTAACTGGGGTTGCTGAATATCAAAAGCTTATTACGCGAAATCCTATTTTTTTAGAACGAGTTGAAGGCGTAGGTATTATTGGCGGAGAAGAAGCACTAAATTGGGGTTTATCGGGGCCAATGCTACGAGCTTCCGGAATACAATGGGATCTTCGTAAAGTTGATCGTTATGAGTGTTATGACGAATTTGATTGGGAAATTCAATGGCAAAAAGAAGGGGATTCATTAGCTCGTTATTTAGTACGAATCGGTGAAATGACAGAATCCATAAAAATAATCCAACAAGCCTTGGAAGGAATTCCAGGGGGGCCCTATGAGAATTTAGAAAGCCGGCGCTTTGATAGAATAAAAGACTCTGAATGGAATGATTTTGAATATCGATTTATTAGTAAAAAGCCTTCTCCCACTTTTGAATTGTCCAAGCAAGAACTTTATGTAAGAGTCGAAGCACCAAAAGGAGAATTGGGAATTTTTCTGATCGGAGATCAGAGTGTTTTTCCTTGGAGGTGGAAAATCCGACCGCCGGGGTTTATCAACTTGCAAATTCTTCCGCAGTTAGTTAAAAGAATGAAATTGGCTGATATTATGACGATACTAGGTAGTATAGATATCATTATGGGAGAAGTTGATCGTTGAAATGATAATTGATATAACAGAAATAGAAGCTATCCATTCTTTTTCCAGACTGGAATCCTTAAAAGAAACGTATGGGATCATATGGATGCTTGTCCCTATTTTAATTCTTGTATTAGGAATCACACTGGGTGTTCTAGTAATTGTTTGGTTAGAAAGAGAAATATCCGCAGGGATACAGCAACGTATTGGACCCGAATACGCGGGTCCTTTGGGAGTTCTTCAAGCTTTAGCCGATGGCACAAAACTACTTTTCAAAGAAAATCTTCTTCCATCTAGAGGAGATACTCGTTTATTCAGTATTGGTCCATCCATAGCAGTCATATCCATTTTATTAAGTTATTCAATAATTCCTTTTAGCTATCGTTTTATTCTAGCCGATCTTAGTATTGGTGTTTTTTTATGGATCGCCATTTCAAGTCTTGCTCCAGTTGGATTGCTTATGTCAGGATATGGATCAAATAATAAATATTCCTTTTTAGGTGGATTAAGGGCTGCTGCTCAATCAATTAGTTATGAAATACCATTAACTCTATGTGTATTATCAATATCTCTACGTGTGATTCGGTGAGACATAAAAATTCCCCCATTTCTTTTCTTTCTAACAAGAAAGTCAAATGGTTTGAATATCTATTTTTTATTCATCGTTGGGTTGATGAATTAAACCAGATAGTTATGTGAGTGAAATAAAACGGCTTACAAATTTGCTGTTAAAAGAATGAAATCTCATTTCCTATGTGCAAGAATTAAGTGAAAGTAAACATAAGCAGTCAAGGCTGTTTACCCCAAGATTGGCTGATTAGTCATCATGGCTTGAAGCGGGTTTAAAAGATGATCAATTGTACGGGTTTTTTATATACTATTACCATAGATGTATTATCCTAATGAAAGATTAAAAAAAAACGGGTGGATGGTTAGAAAGACCAAGATACACAAAGGATTAGTAATGGAGATTCTGAAAATTATCCAAAAGGATATTTTTTTATAGAAAAATAATTCGAATTGGGGCTTTAAGTTAGTAGAAATTTCTAAGAAGTACTCCCCGTGATTTCGACCCAGAGTATGTTCCTGTCCACTGATTAAGTAAATAACTATCAAAACGAAGAAATCTTTTACTTTTGATAATGGGGATAATGCTTCTTTTCTGAGAAAGGAGAATAGGAACAAAAAAATTCTTGTTATGTAATGCCTAAATTCTTTTTCGTAATCGAAAACGAGAAGTTGAAATATCTATGCGATATTCCTCTAAAAAGTATTTTTTTCATTCAAGGATAAAGTTTTTAATCAACAAAGAAAAATGAAAATTCTTAAAATATGAGATCAATTCAGAAGCACTTATTATTATAATTATAAATCTAGCAGACAGAATTCCATTAGTCTAATTCTAGGCCTTAGGATAAGAGTTTTATTCTCTATAGATCCTACAAACACATCAAGATAAATAATGTTGAAAGGTTCTTAGATTTATTTGTGACCTATGAGGAGCCGTATGAGGTGAAAATCTCATGTACGGTTCTGTAATAGCGATGAAAGCAGTGATGTTATTGTCGACTATGATTATCTAACAGTTTAAGTACAGTTGATATAGTTGAAACACAATCCAAATATGGTTTTTGGGGATGGAATTTGTGGCGTCAACCTATAGGGTTTATCATTTTTCTAATTTCTTCTCTAGCCGAGTGTGAGAGATTGCCTTTTGATTTACCAGAAGCAGAAGAAGAATTAGTAGCTGGTTATCAAACCGAATATTCGGGTATCAAATTTGGCTTATTTTATGTTGCTTCGTATCTAAATCTACTAATTTCTTCATTATTTGTAACAATTCTTTACTTGGGTGGGTGGAATCTTTCTATCCCAAACCTATTTGGTCCTGAGTTATTTGACATAAATAAAAAAGGGAAAGTTTTTGGAACAATAATCGGTGTCTTTATTACACTGGCTAAAACTTATTTGTTCTTATTCATTTCTATTGCAACAAGATGGACTTTACCACGGCTGAGAATGGACCAACTATTAAATCTTGGATGGAAATTTCTTTTACCTATTTCTTTAGGTAATCTATTATTAACGACTTCGTTCCAACTTCTTTCACTGTAAAGGAATACAATATTCTTCATAACTTGTCTCAAACAAGAGAAAGAAACGAGTAAAATTATTTATAGATATTTCGACATGTTCCCTATGCTAACTCGGTTCTTGAACTCCGGTCAACAAACAACACGAGCTGCCAGGTACATTGGTCAAGGTTTCGTGATTACCTTATCCCACGCGAATCGTTTACCTGTAACTATTCAATACCCCTACGAAAAATTGATTACATCAGAACGTTTCCGAGGACGAATCCACTTTGAATTTGATAAATGCATTGCTTGTGAAGTATGTGTTCGTGTATGTCCTATAGATCTACCCGTTGTAGATTGGAAATTGCAAACGGATATTCGAAAGAAACGCTTACTTAATTACAGTATTGATTTTGGAATTTGTATATTTTGTGGTAATTGTGTTGAATATTGTCCAACAAATTGTTTATCAATGTCGGAAGAGTATGAGCTTTCTACTTATAATCGTCATGAATTGAATTATAATCAAATTTCTTTAGGCCGGTTACCGGTATCAATAATTGAAGATTACACAATTAGAACAATTTCTTCGAATTTACCTCAACTCAACAATCTATAAAACTCCCGATTCACAAAACATTTACAAATAAAAAACTAGCTTTTGAAATTTTTTGGAGTTAAAGGAATGAGGTTTTTTGCTTTGTCAATATAAAAGAACGGTTGGTTGGTGAGGGTCGTGGCTTTATTTTGATTTAAAATAAAATGAGTTTCTATTCGAATAATGTAATGATTTAATCATATAAAGATAAAGTTTTAACCTTTGCTTTCGAAACTAAATAAAAGCAGTCCTGTATTTACATCAATCCAAAAATCCTCATTTATTCAAATTAAATTCAATTAAAATTAAGAAGTATGTTAAAATAAAAAAAAAAAAAGATAACTTCTTTTTCCTGGTCAGGTCAACAAAGACATGAAATATTTCGATTTTTTTGATAAAATCAAATGGATTTACCCGGACCAATACATGATTTTCTTTTAGTCTTTCTAGGATTGGGTCTTATATTAGGAAGTCTGGCAGTAGTATTACTTCCGAATCCAATTTATTCGGCCTTTTCATTGGGATTGGTTCTTTTTTGTATATCCTTATTCTATATTCTATCGAACTCGTATTTTGTAGCTGCTGCGCAGCTCCTTATTTATGTAGGAGCTATAAATGTTTTAATAATTTTTGCTGTGATGTTTATGAATGGTTCAGAATATTACAAAGATTTTCATCTTTGGACCGTTGGGGATGGGGTTACTTCAATGATTTGTACAAGTCTTTTTATTTCACTAATTACTACTATTCCAGACACGGCCTGGTATGGGATCAGCTGGACTACAAAATCAAATCAGATTTTAGAACAAGATTTGATAAGTAATAGTCAACAAATTGGAATTCATTTAGCAACGGATTTTTTTCTTCCATTTGAACTCATTTCAATAATCCTTTTAGTCGCTTTAATAGGTGCTATTTCTATAGCTCGTCAATAAGAAATCTTTTAAACAAGTAATTTAATTCAAATACAATTAACTAACACATAAAGGTATAATTCGTTAATTTGAATTACTGTTTAAAAAATAGAATAGAAAGGCTTTAGTTTTATATCGATCTATTACCAATCTATTTCCTTGTTTCATATTTGTTAGAATCGAATCTATTGAATTTTTGTTCAGATTAAAACGAATCAAAATTGATCTTGCTAAGGAGTTGATTAATGATGCTCGAACATATACTTGTTTTGAGTGCCTATTTATTTTCTGTTGGTATCTATGGATTGATCACAAGTCGAAATATGGTTAGAGCCCTTATGTGCCTTGAACTTCTCTTAAATTCAGTTAATATAAATTTTGTAACATTTTCTGATATTTTTGATAATCGTCAATTAAGAGGAGACATTTTTTCAATTTTTGTTATAACTATTGCAGCCGCTGAAGCAGCTATTGGACCGGCTATTGTTTCATCAATTTATCGTAACAGAAAATCAACTCGTATTAACCAATCAAACTTGTTGAATAAATAGTATCATTGGAAATTTGAATTGAATATTTAATATTTAGAAATAAGTTCAAATTAATAGGTTTAGGTTTGAGACGGGTAAGGTATGATCGTGGTTGCAAAAACACAGGAAATCAAAGTATTTTGGTCCTTTTTCATAAAGAAATTCGGAAGTAAATTGATTATGATCACTCATTGATTCGTCCAGTATCTAACTATAGGATTCATTTATAAGTTAGTTTACTAGACCGAAAATTTATGACGTTCAAAATGTATAGACCCAATGTCACATTCAGTAAAGATTTATGATACATGTATAGGATGTACCCAATGTGTCCGTGCGTGCCCCACCGATGTATTAGAAATGATACCTTGGGATGGATGTAAAGCTAAACAAATCGCTTCTGCCCCAAGGACCGAAGACTGCGTTGGTTGTAAGAGGTGTGAATCCGCGTGTCCAACGGATTTTTTGAGTGTTCGGGTTTATTTATGGCATGAAACAACTCGCAGTATGGGTCTAGCTTATTGATACATTCGATAAAACTCTACTTGAACCCATTTTCTTTTTTTTACCGACAAAATCCGTGCTCAAAATCAAATGAAATTGAGCACGGGTTTTTCTGGCCCAAGCGTATCTTGTCTTTACCACGAACCATTTTCCTTGTTTAACAATAATTGCAGTTTTACCAATATTTGCAGGTTGCTTAATTTTTTTTCTTCCACATAGGGGAAATAGAGTAATCCGTTGGTATACTATATGTATGTGTATTTTAGAGCTTCTTCTAACGACTTATGCATTCTGTTATCATTTTCAATCAGACGACCCATTAATCCAACTAATGGAGGATTATCAATGGATCCTTTTTTTGGATTTTCATTGGAGATTAGGAATAGATGGACTTTCTATAGGACCCGTTTTACTAACGGGATTCATCACTACTTTAGCTACTTTAGCGGCTTGGCCAGTTACTCGAGATTCTCGATTATTTCATTTCCTAATGTTAGCAATGTACAGTGGACAAATAGGATTATTTTCTTCTCGAGATCTTTTACTTTTTTTTCTCATGTGGGAGTTAGAATTAATTCCCGTTTATCTACTTGTATCCATGTGGGGAGGAAAAAAACGTCTGTATTCGGCTACAAAGTTTATTTTGTACACGGCAGGGGGTTCTATTTTTCTTTTAATGGGAGTTCTGGGCGTCGGTTTATATAGTTCTACTACACCAACATTAAATTTTGAAATATTGGCTAATCAGTCCTATCCTGTGGCCTTGGAAATATTATTTTATATTGGGTTTTTTCTTGCTTTTGCTGTCAAATTACCAATCATACCCCTACATACATGGTTACCAGATACCCACGGAGAAGCGCATTATAGTACTTGTATGCTTCTAGCCGGAATCTTATTAAAAATGGGAGCCTATGGATTAATTCGCATCAATATGGAATTATTTCCTCATGCTCATTCTCTATTTTCTCCTTGGTTGATAATAGTGGGCGCAATGCAAATAATTTATGCAGCTTCAACATCTCTTGGTCAACGGAATTTAAAAAAAAGAATAGCCTATTCCTCTGTATCTCATATGGGTTTCATAATTATAGGAATTGGTTCTATCACGGATATGGGGCTCAACGGAGCCCTTTTACAAATAATCTCTCATGGATTTATCGGTGCTGCACTTTTTTTCTTGGCCGGAACAACTTATGATAGAATACGTCTTCTTTATCTTGACGAAATGGGTGGAATAGCTATTCCAATGCCAAAAATGTTCACGATGTTCAGTAGTTTTTCGCTGGCCTCCCTCGCATTACCAGGTATGAGTGGTTTTGTTGCCGAATTAATAGTATTTTTTGGATTAGTTACTAGTCCAAAATTGCTTTTAATGACAAAAATCCTAATTACTTTTGTAATGGCAATTGGAATGATATTAACCCCTATTTATTTATTATCTATGTTACGCCAGATGTTCTATGGATACAAGATATTTAACGGCCAAAACTCTTATTTTTTTGATTCTGGGCCGCGAGAGTTATTTCTTTCGATCTCTATTTTTTTACCCGTACTCGGTATTGGTATGTACCCAGATTTCATTCTTTCACTATCAGTTGAAAAGGTTGAAGTTATCCTATCTAATTATTTTTATAGATAGTTTTTTTGTTGATAACAAAAAAACTATCTTATCATTTACAAAAAGGTTCGTTGTACAATGACAAAAAGAAGGCTTTTTCTTCTCTTGTGTTAAGTAAAAAAAATGAATTTGAACTGGTGAGAGCCCCGTGACTTTGATTCGCGGGGCTCTCACTAGTTCACACAAAGTTTTTTATCTGATATGCATTGCATGCTTTTCTATTCCTATTGATAAGAACCCCCCCTTTTTTTTTTTAATTTAATTAGATGTTAATGTAAATGAACCATAACTATGTAATCCTATTCCTAATAGATTTACTCCAAAATAGCATATCCAAATTATAAGAAATCCAATAAAGGCTACAATTGCTGAATTTGTACCCTTCAATTTTATACTTGTTTGAGTATGTAAATAAATTGCAAATATGATCCAAGTAATAAAGGCCCAAGTTTCTTTTGGGTCCCAACTCCAATAGGATCCCCATGCTTCGTTAGCCCATACTGCTCCAGAAAGAATTCCTATCGTTAAAAAGAGAAATCCTAGACTAATAACCCGATAACTCCAATAATCCAATTGATTCAACAATTGTGACTTATAATAATTTATTGGAGAAAAAAAAGAAGTTTTTTGTAAAACATTTGTTCCTTTTGCTTGATTCATGTATTCGACTTTACCAAGTAAAAATGACTCGTTTAAATTTAATAAACGATTATTCGTAGAAAAAAATCTTCTCTTTTTTCTAACTGTAATAACTAGAAGTGATACTGATAATAATGATCCACATAAAAGGGCCACATATCCTAATATCATCATACTTACGTGCATTATTAACCACTCGGACTGAAGGGCGGGTACTAATATTGTGGATTCGTGTATTTCAGTTAAAAGACCTGAGGTAGCAAAGCCCTGGGAAAAAAGAGCACTTGGACTAATTATTGTGTTTAGAAGATTTTTATTTTTTTTGAAATATGGAACGATATAAATAAAGGAAAAACTCCACGAAAGGAAGATTAACGATTCATATAAATCACTTAGTGGAAAATGTTTTGAATAAATCCAACGAGAAATTAATAATCCTGTTATACACAAAAAGATCATTATCATGCCCTTTTCGGATGAATCATATAGTTTTACGATTTCATCGACAAAAAAGGTTATTAAATGAATTGAAATTAGAATTGAAACAGCCGAAAAAGAAATATGAGTTAATATATGTTCTAAAGTTGAAAATATCATAAAAAAAGTTCCTTAATTATAAAATCGAAATCGGAAATGGAATTCATTATTATTCATTATAGGATCTAATTTATTTATTTTTTTTAGGAGATGATATGCCATGCCGCTACTCGGACTCGAACCGAGATGCTCTAGCACTGCTTCCTAAGAGCAGCGTGTCTACCAATTTCACCATAGCGGCTTGTCTTGACCCCATAATAACCTATTATAAAAAAATCGTCTAGATTTAAGAATTCAATTGGGTGCAATATTTTCTAGGAAAGATTCAAATGGATGAATAAAAATTTGTTCAAATATGTACTTGAAGGTTCATTATTTTAGTTTAGGGTTTTAGTTTTATTGTGGATTTTAGACTCTTCTCCACTTGAGCTCTTCTAAAACCGGCCAGTCTTACTATGAATTAAGCCCCCCCAAAAAAAAAAAACATTTTTTTTATTTACCGTTTTGATTTATTTGATTTTAAAAAGTGCAACCAAAAAATCAGTTTTATCAATGAACAAAAAAATATTTTAGATTATTAAAAATTCACACAAATTTATCTAGAATATTTTCATTAAGTGTTTTTGCGTGAATTGATGGCGAGAGATATATCGGCTATATATAAGAATAAGAATTTATAGAAAATAAAAAAGTAAGAAAGTTGTACAAAAAAGAAAATCTTTTTTTTTTATAGTACAAATAGGTTGATGGGAAAAACAAGACTCCTGTCCTGGAAAGAAAAAATAGAAAAAAATAGAGTATCTTGTGTTTTTTAACAAAAAAACACTTTGTTTGAATTCGGACAAAGTAAACAGAAGAATTCCATTTCCTATGGATTAATTCACTAGGAAATGGAATTGGGGAATTTTCTTTTTGAAAAGGAAGGGTTCAATTTTTGAGTCAGGGCGATTTAGATTGTTCTAAGGTTTTCTGCTTTATTTCTTAATAACTTATTTTTTGATTTTATTTGTTTGTCGCACAAAAAAACTTTTTGAAGTCCCGGTAGAAAGAGATTTACCTAAAGAAAATGCTTTTAACGCCGCCCAATAGCCTTTCCTTTTCCAAAAATTTTTTCGAATACGCTTTTTTGATGCAGAAGTACGTTTTTTTGGAACTGCCATTTAAATAAAAATTAAGAGATTACTCATTGGTATAGCTGGATGTGAAAGACATCTATTGTTCAAAAAAAATCTGCGCTTTTCTAGAGAATTTTTTTCTAAAATTAGAAAAGAATGGACTATCTATCAACGATATGGTAAAATCCCATCAAATTTTTCTAAAAAAAAAAAGAAGAATATTTTTAGTAACTTGTCAAAATTTGACTTGAATTTTCAAAGTAGAAGGAGACTCATAATTAATCTTTGTCTTTCATACGATTTGACCTATTGGAACTTCTTGATTTGAATATTTGAAATATTTAGAAGAAATTCAGAAAGAGAAAGAATAAGTAAAAAGAAATAAAAATTAAAAAATTCTATATTTTTATATTTAAGTTAGGTTAAGTTAGTGCATATTTTCATTTTTTTATTGACTCCTTTCAAAAGAAGTAAAATCCGATAAATCGGAAAGAATTAATTACGAATTTAAATTTTTTTATGCAACAAACATATCAATATGGGTGGATTTTACCTTTCGTTCCACTTCCAGTTCCTATGTTAATAGGAGTGGGGCTTCTTCTTTTTCCGACAGCAACAAAAAATCTTCGTCGTATGTGGGCTTTTACAAGTATTTTATTATTAAGTATAGTCATGATTTTTTCAACTAATCTATCTATTCAGCAAATAAATAGCAGTTCTATCCACCAATATGTATGGTCTTGGACACTCGATAATGATTTTTCTTTAGAATTCGGCTGCCTGATCGATCCACTTACTTCTATTATGTCAATGTTAATTACTACTGTTGGAATCACGGTTCTTATTTATAGTGATAATTATATGGCTTACGATCAAGGATACTTGAGATTTTTTGCTTATATGAGTTTTTTCAGTACTTCCATGTTGGGATTAGTTACTAGTTCAAATTTGATACAAATTTATTTTTTTTGGGAATTGGTTGGGATGTGTTCCTATCTATTAATAGGGTTTTGGTTTACACGGCCTTCTGCGGCAAATGCTTGTCAAAAAGCATTTGTAACTAATCGCGTAGGCGATTTTGGGTTATTATTAGGAATTTTAGGTTTTTATTGGATAACAGGTAGTTTTGAATTTCGGGATTTATTCGAAATACTCAATAACTTGATTTATAATAATGAAGTTCATTTTTCCTTTGTTACTTTGTGTGCTGCTTTATTATTTGCCGGTGCGGTTGCTAAGTCTGCCCAATTTCCCCTTCATGTGTGGTTACCCGATGCTATGGAGGGACCCACTCCTATTTCGGCTCTTATACACGCTGCTACTATGGTGGCCGCAGGGATTTTTCTTGTAGCTCGCCTTTTCCCTCTTTTCATGGTTATACCCCATATAATGAATTTAATCTCGTTGATCGGCATAATCACACTATTATTAGGAGCTACTTTAGCTCTTGCTCAAAAAGACATTAAAAGGGGTT